CGACAGAAGATTCCATAGGAATGGTTTGGATAAATAAGATTCATGATATGCTTCCTACTGATTACCAAAAACTTGAACATAAAATGGATATATTTAATGGAGAATCATTATCGACAGACATTGGTCCTTTCTTGACCTCTATCAGTGAATTAGCTAGGAAATCAACAACTGGTTTTAATCTTAATTTGAAAAAGCTTGTTTTAATATCCGAACAAAGAAGATTTGATTCAGAAAATAAAACAAAATGTTTGAAATTTCTATTCGATGTAATTACAACTGATTCAAATAATCAAACAATTCAAAAAAAATCTATTGGAATAGAAGAAATCGGTAAAAAGATTCCTCGACGATCATACAAATTGATCGATTCTTTTGAAGAGCGGGAGGAGGAAAATGAGGAAGAATCAACAGAAAATCATGGGATTCGTTCAAGAAAAGCCAAACGTGTGGTAATTTATACTGATAAGGCGGATCCGGATCAGAATACCAATACTCATACTAGTACCAGTACTAATAGTGATCAAGCAGAAGAGTTGGCTTTGATACGTTACTCGCAACAATCAGATTTTCGTCGGGATATAGTAAAAGGATCCATGCGCGCTCAAAGACGTAAAATAGTTACTTGGGAAATGTTTCAAGCGAATGTGCATTCCCTGCTTTTTTTGGACAGAATAGACAAAACTTTTTTTTTTTCTTTTGATATCTCCCGAACAATGAATCTCATTTTTAGAAATTGGATAGATACAGGACCGAAATTCAAAACTTCGGATTCTGAGGAGGAAGAGGCAAAAGAAAAGGCAAAAAAAATTGCAGATAAAAAAAACGAGAATGAAAGGATAGCAATAGCAGAAACTTGGGATACTATTATATTTGCTCAAGCAATAAGAGGTACTATGTTAGTAACCCAATCAATTCTTAGAAAATACATCATATTGCCTTCATTGATAATAGCTAAAAACCTCGGCCGTATGCTCTTATTTCAATTCCCCGAGTGGTACGAGGATTTGAAGGAGTGGAATAGAGAAATGCATGTTAAATGCACCTATAATGGTGTTCAATTATCAGAAACAGAATTTCCGAAAAACTGGTTAACAGATGGTATTCAGATAAAAATCCTATTTCCTTTCTGTCTGAAACCCTGGCGCAAATCCAAACTACGATCCCATCATAGAGATCCAATCCAAAAGAAGGGGAAAACGGAAAATTTTTGTTTTTTAACAATCTGGGGAAGGGAAACCGAACTACCTTTTGGTTCTGCCCGACAACAACCTTCCTTTTTTGAACCTATTTATAATGAATTCGAAAAAAAAAAGAGAAAAGTGAAAAAAAAATGTTTTCTAGTTCTAAGAGTTTTCAAAAAAAAAACAAAACAGTTTATAAAAGTCTCAAAAGAAAAAACAAGATGGATTATCAAAACGGTTCTATTTTTAAAAAGAATAATAAAAGAGTTTGTAAACGTAAATACAATTTTCTTATTTGTATTGAAGAAAGTATATGAACCGAATGGAAATGGAAAAGATTCCATAATCAGAAGCAGTAATAAAATTGTTCCTGAATCGACCATTCGAATTAGATTCATGGATTGGGCAAATTATTCACTGACAGAAAAAAAAAGGAAAGATCTGTCCGATAGAACAACCCTAATCAGAAATCAAATAGAAAGGGGTGCAAAAGACAAAAGAAAAATATTTCTAACTCCGGATATAAATATTAGTCCTAACGATACAAGTTGTGGTGATAAAAGATCGGAATCGCAGAAACCTATTTGGCAGATATCAAAAAGAAGAAGTAACAGATTCATATTCATACGCAAATGGCACTATTTTTTGACATTTTTCAACGAAAGAATATACATACATATCTTTCTATGTACGGTTAATATTTCTAGAGTCAATGTACAACTTTTCCTTGAATCAACAAAAAAGATTATCGATAAATACATTCACAATGATGAAAAAAATAAAGAAGGGATTGATGAAACAAATCAAAAAAAAATTCACTTTATTTCGACTATAAAAAAGTCTCTTTCTAATATTAGTAATAATAAATCAAAGATTTCTGGTGACCCATATTCCTTTTCACAAGCATCTGTATTTTACAAATTATCACAAATCCAAGCTATCAAGAAGTATCATTTGAGATCTCTACTTCAATATCGCGAAGCATATCTTATTCTTAAGGATAGAATCAGGAATTTTTTTGGAACACGAAGAATATTTGATTCCAAATCAAGGCATAAAAAACTTCCGAATTCTGGAATGAATGAATGGAAAAACTGGTTAAGGGGTCATTATCAATACAATTTATCTCAGGCTAGGTGGTCTAAATTAGTACCGCAAAAATGGCGAACTAGGGTCAATTGGCGTCGTACGATTCAAAATAAAGACTCAAAAAAGAATTCATATGAAAAAGCCCAATTCATTCATTACGAGAAAAAAAATGATTATGAAGTGAATTCATTGACGAGCAAAAAAGCAAAATTAAAAAAAAACTACAGATATGATCTTTTTTCATATAAATATATTAATTATGGGGATAGGAAAGACTCATATATTTATCCATCCTCATTACAAGTAAACGAGGACCGAGAGATTCCATATAATTACAACACACCTAAAATTGAACCATTTTATGTACTGGGGGATATATCTATTCGTGATTATCTAGGAGAAGAGTATATTATTGGTACGGGTAAAAGTACGGATAGAAAATATTTGGGGTGGAAAATTTTCGATTTATTTCTTAGAAAGAATATCGATATTGAGTCCTGGACCGATACGGATACCGGGACCAACATTAATAAAATGACTAAGACCGAGACTGATTATTATCAAATGATTGATAAGAAAGATCTTTTCTATCTCACGATTCATCAAGAAATCAACCCACCCAATCAAAAAAAAAAGTTTTTTTTGATGGGAATGAATAAAGAAATGCTATATCGTCCCATATTAAATCCGAAATCTTGGTTCTTCTCAGAATTTGTGCCACTTTATGATGCATATAAGATCAAACCGTGGATTATACCAATCAAATTACTTCTTTTCATTTTTAATGGAAATGAAAACATTAGTGAAAACAAAAACATTAATGGAAATCAAAAAAAGGATCTTCGTATATCATCTAATCAAAAAGAATATCTTGAATTAAAGAATCGAAATCAAGAAGAAAAAGAACAGCTCGGCCACGGAAATATTGGCTCAGACGCACGAAAACGACAAAAAGATTTTGAAAAGGATTACACGGAATCAGACATTCAAAAACGTGAAAAGAAAGGACAACCCGAGAGTAACAAGAAAGCAAAACTAGAGTTATTCCTGAAAAAATATTTGCTTTTTCAATTGAGATGGGATGATCCTTTGAATCACAGAATTTTCAATAATGTTAAGGTATATTGTTTCCTGCTTAGACTAATAAATGCAAAGGAAATTGCTATATCCTCTATTCAAGGAGGAGAAATGCACCTGGATGTAATGTTAATTCAGACGAATCTAACTCTTCCAGAATTGATAAAAAAGGGAATATTGATTCTCGAACCAGTACGTCTGTCTATAAAATGGGATAGACAATTTATTATGTATCAAACCATAGGTATCTCATTGGTCCATAATAATAAATGCCAAACTAATGAAAGATATCGAGAAAAAAGATATGTTGATGAGAATTATTTCAATGGATCCATTGTACAACAAAAAAAGATGCTTGTGAATAGAGACGAAAATCATTATGATTTGCTTGTTCCTGAAAATATTCTATCCCCTAGGCGTCGTAGAGAATTGAGAATTCTAATTTGTTTCAATTCCGGAAATAGGAATGTTATGGATAGAAATCCGGTATTTTTCAATGACAACAATGTAAGGAACTGGGGGCAATTTTTGGATGAGGACAAGCATATTGATACAGATATAAATAAATTCATTCAATTCAAATTGTTTCTTTGGCCCAATTATCGATTAGAGGATTTAGCTTGTATGAATCGCTACTGGTTTGATACCAATAATGGCAGCCGTTTCAGTATGTCAAGGATACATATGTATCCACGATTCGGAATTAGTTGATGGTTGGTACATTTCCTATATATCAGGTGTCGGATCCGGTATATGAATGTACACACACGCTGTGTTACATTCTAATACATGATACCGATTCAATAACGTCTCAATTGGATTGAATCTAGAAATGATTCGGCAGAATCTTCTTAGGTCAAAATCATTTTCTTTTGTGGGTACAGAAATTGCCCTTCTATCGAATCAAATTAAAAATTGTACTTACAATTCATTTGAATTTCATTTTGATTTGATTTGATAGAATTAAAGTAATATATGAATAAATCCAGATTATTGGGTGTATCAGATCAAAATAACTGGCATTCTTATTATTCCTGATTGGTAAAATCCATATCTGTGGAAAAAAAAAAAAGAGAGAAATTTTTATGGTTATGGTCAAAAATTCATTCATCTCAGTTATTCCGAAAGAAGAAAAAAACAAAGGATCTGTTGAATTTCAAGTAATCAGTTTCACCAATAAGATACAGAGACTTACTTCACATTTTGAATTGCACAGAAAAGATTATTTATCTCAGATAGGTTTGCGGAAAATTCTGGGAAAACGTCAACGGCTGCTGGCTTATTTGTCAAAGAAAAATAGAGTGCGTTATAAAAAATTAATTGATCAATTAGATATTCGGGAACCAAAAACTCGTTAATTTGAAGATTGTTTGAATTCTTTGGTTTATTAGATCTTGAATTTTGATGAACCTCATTTATTTCGTTTTCGGCAATTCATAGAATAATGGATCGGAGAAGAAAACATATGAATGTACCGGCTACAAGAAAAGACCTCATGATAGTTAATATGGGTCCTCACCACCCATCAATGCATGGTGTTCTTCGACTTATCGTTACTCTAGATGGTGAAGATGTTATTGACTGCGAACCCGTATTGGGTTATTTACACAGAGGGATGGAAAAAATTGCGGAAAACCGAACAATTATACAATATCTTCCTTATGTAACACGTTGGGATTATTTAGCTACTATGTTCACAGAGGCAATAACGGTAAATGCACCAGAACAATTAGGAAATATTCAAGTACCCAAAAGAGCCAGCTATATCAGAGTAATTATGCTGGAGCTGAGTCGTATAGCTTCTCATTTATTATGGCTTGGACCTTTTATGGCAGATATCGGTTCACAGACTCCCTTCTTCTATATTTTCAGAGAAAGGGAATTGCTATATGACCTATTCGAAGCTGCCACAGGTATGCGAATGATGCATAATTATTTCCGTATCGGGGGAGTCGCTGCTGATTTACCTCATGGCTGGATAGAGAAATGTTTGGATTTCTGCGATTATTCTTTAACAGGAATTGTTGAATATCAAAAGCTTATTACGCAAAATCCCATTTTTTTGGAACGAGTTGAAGGGGTGGGCATTATTGGTGGGGAGGAAGCAATAAATTGGGGTTTATCGGGACCAATGCTACGAGCTTCCGGAATCCAATGGGATCTTCGTAAAGTTGATCATTATGAGTGTTACGATGAATTCGATTGGGAAGTCCAGTGGCAAAAAGAAGGAGACTCATTAGCTCGTTATTTAGTACGAATCAATGAAATGACGGAATCCATAAAAATTATTCAACAGGCTCTAGAAGGAATTCCGGGGGGGCCCTATGAGAACTTAGAAGTTCGACGCTTTGATAGAGCAAGTGATTCCGAATGGAATGGTTTTGAATATCGATTCATTAGTAAAAAGCCTTCTCCCACTTTTGAATTGTCGAAACAAGAACTTTATGTGAGAGTAGAAGCCCCAAAGGGAGAATTGGGAATTTTTCTGATAGGGGATAATAGTGTTTTTCCCTGGAGATGGAAAATTCGTCCACCTGGTTTCATCAATTTGCAAATTCTTCCTCAGCTAGTTAAAAGAATGAAATTGGCTGATATCATGACGATACTAGGTAGTATAGATATCATTATGGGAGAAGTTGATCGTTGAAATGATAATTGATACGACAGAAGTACAAGCTATCAATTCTTTTTCCAGATCGGAATCCTTAAAAGAGGTCATAGACCTCTTATGGCTGCTTGTCCCTATTTTTACTCCTGTATCGGGAATCACAATAGGCGTACTCGTGATTGTGTGGTTAGAAAGAGAAATATCTGCAGGGATACAACAACGTATCGGGCCTGAATATGCCGGCCCTTTGGGAATTCTTCAAGCTCTAGCAGATGGGACCAAACTACTTTTGAAAGAGGATCTTCTCCCATCTAGAGGAGATGTTCGTTTATTCAGTATGGGGCCATCTATAGCGGTCATATCAATTCTACTAAGCTATTTAGTAATTCCTTTTGGCTATCGCCTTGTTCTAGCCGATCTCAGTATAGGCGTTTTTTTATGGATCGCTATTTCCAGTATTGCTCCTATTGGACTTCTTATGTCAGGATATGGATCGAATAATAAATATTCCTTTTCAGGTGGTCTACGAGCTGCTGCTCAATCTATTAGTTATGAAATACCATTAACTCCGTGTGTGTTATCAATATCTCTACGTGTGATTCGTTGGAACATGAACCTTTACCCCTTTCCTTTATTTCCAGGAAAGGGGTTGGATGTGTTGAATAGATACCTTTCTCTTTTTATTCATCATTCGGGTCGATGAGTTAAACCAGATAGTTATATGAGTGAAACAAAACAGCTTATGAATTTGCAGTAAGAAGATTGATTCTCATTCCCTATGTACGAGAGTAAAGTGGAAGTAAACATAAGCGGTCGAAACTGTTTACCCCAAGATTGGTTGATTAGTCATCATGACTTGAAGCGGGTGCAAAAGATCAACTGTATGGAGTTTCTACTATTGTATTCTATGTTGTTGTATGTTGTGTATGTTGTATGTATTACCATATCGGGGATCAATCAAAAATGAGTGGACGGTTAGGAACACAAAGGTACACAAAGGATTAGTGATGAAGATAATGGAAGGTATCCAAAGGGATATTTCTTCATAAAATAAAAGGAATCATAATGAGGGCTTTAAGTTCGTAGAAATGATCAAGCAGTACTTCCTCACGATTCCGATCCAGAGTATGCTTCTATCCACTGATTAAATAAATGACTGTCGAGAACGAAGTAATCCTTTGATTTGATTTTTTAGAAACCCCCCTTCTGAGTGAGAAAGAAGAACAGGAACGAAAGAAATGGAATGCAATAGGAAAACTGAATAATAAGAGATCTTTGTTTATTCTTTCTTTCCTCAATCCTATCCATATTCATACGGATAGAATTCTTATAATGATTTATCAACTATAACTTATGAATTAGTGTCTAATAATTTTTCGTACGAAAAGTATGGGTCGAAATATCTATTGAAACAACGAGTATTTTATTGAAGGATTAAGTTATTACTGAACTAAAAGAATTCTAAGTCTAATTAGAAAATAAAGGATGAGATCAATTCGGAAGCGCTTTTTTTTTATTATGGCGGACGGAATTCCATTGGTCTAATTCGGGACTCTTCGATACATCTTTACTCTAATCTACACTACAAACATGCCGAGGTAATAATGAACCAGTCCTTAGATTTATTTGTGGCCATCGAGGAGCCGTATGAAGCTGAGGTCTCATGTGCGGTTCTGGAATAGCGATGGGAATAGTGATGTTATCATCGACTATGATTATCTAACAGTTCAAGTACAGTTGATATAGTTGAGGCACAGTCAAAATATGGGTTTTGGGGGTGGAATCTGTGGCGTCAACCTATAGGGTTTATAGTTTTTCTAATTTCTTCCCTAGCGGAATGTGAAAGATTACCTTTTGATTTACCAGAAGCAGAGGAGGAATTAGTAGCAGGTTATCAAACCGAATATTCAGGTATTAAATCTGGTTTATTTTACGTTGCTTCTTACCTAAATCTACTAGTTTCTTCATTATTTGTAACAGTTCTTTACTTGGGCGGGTGGAATTTCTCTATTCCGTACATATTCATTTCTGAACCTTTTGGAATAAATAAAACAGGTGGAGTCTTTGGAATGACAATTGGTATCCTTATTACATTAGCTAAAGCTTATTTGTTCCTGTTCATTCCTATCACAACAAGATGGACTTTACCTAGGATGAGAATGGACCAGCTATTAAACCTTGGGTGGAAATTTCTTTTACCTATTTCTCTAGGTAATCTATTATTAACAACTTCTTCCCAACTCGTTTCGCTATAACAAAATATGATATTCTAGATTCATAACCTATCTAGAGCAAGAGAAAGAAACATCAAACTATTCATGGATATCCACGATATGTTCCCTATGGTGACTGGGTTCATGAATTATGGTCAACAGACAATACGAGCTGCAAGGTATATTGGTCAAAGTTTCATGATTACCTTATCTCACGTGAATCGTTTACCTGTGACTATTCAATATCCTTATGAAAAATCGATCACATCGGAGCGTTTTCGTGGTCGAATCCATTTTGAATTTGATAAATGCATTGCTTGTGAAGTATGTGTTCGGGTATGCCCCATAGATCTACCCGTTGTTCATTGGAGATTGGAAACGGATATTAGAAAGAAACGATTGCTTAATTATAGTATTGATTTTGGAATCTGTATATTTTGTGGTAATTGTGTCGAGTATTGTCCAACAAACTGTTTATCAATGACTGAAGAATATGAACTTTCTACTTATGATCGTCACGAATTGAATTATAATCAAATTGCTTTGGGCCGGTTACCAATGTCAGTAATTGGAGATTACACAATTCGAACAATTACGAATTCGACTCCAATCAAAATAATCAGGGGTAAACCTCTTGATTCAAAAACGATTACCAATTACTAAGATTCCGTTTTGATCTAAAGTAAAGGAGTGAGGCTTCTTTCATTTTGCTAGGTCAGTAAATAACTATTGATTGGTGAGAATCAAGGCTTGATTTTGATTTAGAATGGATTCATAGATCTGTGATGATTTCAAAATATACAATTCTGAACTACTCTTTCAGATACAGTAGCGGGATTGATCCAATAACTGTATCTATATAAATCTACACCCCTTTAGGATTCAATTAGGAACGTATCATATACAAGAAAAAAATAAGGTAACCTCTTTTTTCTTGGATCGGTTAGTAAGTTTATGAAATATTTCGATTTATTTATCTCTTTTTTTACACATAATGGATTTACCTGGACCAATACATGATATTCTTTTAGTATTTCTGGGATCAGGTCTTATATTAGGAGGTCTGGGGGTGGTCTTACTTACCAACCCAATTTATTCTGCTTTTTCATTGGGACTGGTTCTTGTTTGTATATCCTTATTCTATATTCCATCTAACTCCTATTTTGTAGCTGCTGCACAGCTCCTTATTTACGTAGGAGCTGTAAATGTTTTAATCCTATTTGCTGTGATGTTCATGAATGGTTCAGAATATTACAACGATTTCTATCTTTGGACCGTTGGGGATGGGGTCACTTCACTGGTTTGTACAAGTATTCTTTTTTCACTAATTACTACTATCTCGGATACGTCGTGGTACGGGATTGTTTGGACTACAAGATCAAATCAGATTATAGAGCAGGACCTAACAAGTAACGTTCAACAAATTGGGATTCATTTATCAACAGATTTTTACCTTCCATTTGAACTCATTTCTATAATTCTTTTAGTTGCTTTGATAGGTGCAATTGCTATGGCCCGGCAGTAAAGTAATTAAGTAGTAAATACTTAGATCCAAAATCAAATAAATAAAGTCTTGTTTTGTTCTATGTTATCACATCCATTTTCCTTCAGTTCCATTTTCATATTCTATTGTTCATATATGAAATTGAAAGGGGTTTAGTTCGATCCATTACTAATACCTTACTTTGTTTCGTACTTAATTTATATTCTAATCAAATCGGTGAAATTGTTGTTCATATTGAAATGAATCAAGATTGATGAGGGGTTGGTCAATGATGACCGAACATGTACTTATTTTGAGTGCCTATTTATTTTCTATCGGTATTTATGGA